CCACCCGATTGTAGGCAAGAATTTTCGATTTTGTGAGGATCAATCAAATAAGGTTTTCGTTAGAAAAAGATTCTATAAAAGCAATGATAAATAGATACTAATAGAGCAAGAAAAGAAGGAAATAAAAAAAACATAGTATAGAAAAGATATCCAAAATTATATAGAAATCACTATCCTACCCTTAGTTTTTATTTCCTTAATTTAATTCCTTAATTTAATTGAATTTCGTTTGATTAGGGCAAAGTTCCTTAAAAACCTCTGCCTTTTTTAAAATATCCTGAACAGTTCCTGTAGGCTGAGCGCCTTTTTCAAGGAAATAGAGAATAGCGGGAACGTTTAAATAAGTTTGATTCTTGATCGGATCATAAAAACCCACTTTCCGAAGATCTCTTCCTTGTCTTCGGGATCGAACATCAATTGCAACGATTCGATAGACGGCTCATCGGGATAGATGTAGATGAAAAAGAACCCCCCCCTAGAACCGTATAGGAAGTTTTCTCCTCGTACGGCTCGAGAAAAAATGATTTGAAGTTTTGTCTATGGATAAAATTATAATAAATAGTAAAGGAATCCGTAAAAGAAATTAGCCTATAATTTAACTCATAGTCATTTTTATTTAACTTCCTTCCTGAAAACTAAAAAATCATTTGTACTCATAACTCAAGTTCAATAATTATCAAATATATTAAATAAAATTAAGATATTTTTTTATTGAGTGGTCTTTAACCCCCCTTTTGTCTCGTTGAAAATCTATTTGGATTCTTTATTCGGATCTGTGAGACAATTGAAGCGGTGTTTCCTTGTTCTGGGATCCTTTATCTTTGTTTTAAATCATTGGGTTTAGACATTACTTCGGTGCTTCTTAATCCTTTCAAAATGGTAGCAACATACCCCTTTTGTGATTTCTTTCTAGAATCATACCGACGGTTGATTCGTGCGCGATACACTGTGGATCGAAAAAGTTTTGCGGTTCCAACAATTTTTTTTGAATTGAAAATTTGCTCGAATCGGATCCTTTCGATTTCTATATCGAAGATATACTTACGAAGTTGTTCCAATTTATTGATTGGCATTAACCCTAGATCGTTGCCCCTGAGAAATTAATCAATACTTTCTACTCGAGCTCCATCATGAACTATTTACATTACAACCCAATAAAAAAAGAAGGGTTCTAGTAGAATAGAACAAACGACGTCGAGCCAAGAGCACCTTCATTCCTATATAAAATAAAATGGTGGATGTAAGAATAAAAATCCACACCAGATCGTGTCCTTCAAGTCGCACGTTGCTTTCTACCACATCGTTTTAAACGAAGTTTTACCATAACATTCCTCTAATTTGGAACCAGTATGGAATTGATTCAATTATGGAATCATGAATAGTCATTGGTTCAGTCGGTACAGAGACATAGTCATTTATATTTTTTCTTAGCTACATAGCTAATAAATATTTTTTCTGAAGAAATCTTAGCAAGACCCGGGCTTTTTTTGTATGAACGGAAATTTTTTCTATAAATCTATATCTCAAAAAAATATCTAACAGAAATATCCAGAAATCTAAATATAGAAATAACATAACTAACAGAAATAACACGAATAAATAAATTCTATTTGACTCTGCCTGTTCAAGTGACTCAATAAGATAGACTGACCCATTTCCAGCTTCTCAAAGATTCAACCCATAAGGAATCATTACAAATCTTGATAATTGAAAAAGTTTCCTACTTCGACATCATTATTTGAGTCAAGTTTTACTTTTACAGTAAAGCCTACATTTGATTATCATAAGAAATAAGAATCTCTGTTTCTTTTCGAATAGAATTGTCAATGATTTAAAGCAAATAAGCTAAATAGATCGAACAATAAAAAGAAATCTCATTGTTAAATATTTAAATTTGAATATTTTAGGGATGCAAATTCTTTTTCACAAAAATAGAAAGACTATTGTCACTGAAATAGAATAAAAATACATACCCATAGGCTAAGCACTTCCTCGTTTTATATGTATTTTCATATTTTGTTTAACCTGAGGTTAAGTAATCTTTCTGCAACTGTGATCTATGTCCCATCTTATCTTTATCTGGATCACAAAAGGATTCAGTTACATTTGCATGTCATTTGAACTCGATTTAGTTCAGTTTGTGAAAAACTGAGATATGATTCCGAAAAGAATCATTCAAAATCAAAAAAGAAAGAAGAATAATATTCTATCCAATATTAGACCTTGAAACAGAACCTTGTTGAACAAAAAAGATGTATTCGGATACAATGGATATGCTCTGGGACGGAAGGATTCGAACCTCCGAATAGCGGGACCAAAACCCGCTGCCTTACCACTTGGCTACGCCCCATTTATATTTTTATTGGACACTAATACTAATAAAGAATAATATTGGTATTAAGTGTTCGTCAATTCCAGCCCAACTATCTATAGAAAATCTTTCTTCTTTATTCTTCTTTATAGAATATATTATAGATTCGTGCTAGGATTTTGACATGTGTATATCTAGAATTCAACTGAATTTATTGATCATTACATACAATTCAATTAAGATATTGTATGAAAGTATGATTTCTTCTATTCTCCTTTGAGAATTGGAGTATTTTTGATTGAGCGGAAAAAGAAGGAGTTTTTTGTCTACCTTACTTTCTTCATTTTTCCTTATATAAATAACTCAATCAAAATGCAATTATCTCGACGAACAAAATGTCTGTTATGCTTAATATCTTTAGTTTGATCTGTCTTAATTCTGCCCTTTATCCGAGTAGTCTTTTCTTCGCCAAATTGCCCGAAGCCTATGCTTTTTTGAATCCAATCGTAGATGTTATGCCAGTCATACCCCTGTTCTTTTTTCTTTTAGCCTTTGTTTGGCAAGCTGCTGTAAGTTTTCGATAAGATCTTGAATACTATCCTAGAAAATTCATGATTTATTCGAGAAAAATTATAACAATTGATAAGATCAAATAAGTCTGGGAGTATGAACCTTCAATTCAAACATTGAAATTCTTGGCTAGCCGCAATAAATTTGGCTCGCCCCATTTCCCGATTCTAATCCTTTTTCCGGCGAAAGACCTTATTAGGTTAGGGTCCCTTAGAATATCTAATTGTGGGTATGAAAGTGATTTGTGATAATCAAAGACTCTTATTACAAATTTAAACTTCAGTTGAATTTCTGAACATTCTTTTCTATTTCTAGAATTCATTTCTTGGTGTCAAAATAGGATATGTGATATAAAAATGGAGGATCTATTATCTTTTCTCGTTTTTCTTTTTCAAAAAATGATCTTGGAGGTTGTGTAATGCTTACTCTCAAACTTTTCGTTTACACAGTAGTAATATTCTTTGTTTCTCTCTTCATCTTTGGATTCCTATCCAATGATCCAGGACGTAATCCTGGACGTGAAGAATAAAATAAAAATTTCGTTTTTCTTGCTTGATTTACAATTTTCTTAAGATTTTATTTTATATATTCATATTCCATACGTTTAACTAGTAAAAAAATCAAAAGGGGTTTGCGAAATTTGAAAGAAAAAAATAGAAAGTCATCAACGGAAACGGAAAGAGAGGGATTCGAACCCTCGGTACGAATAACTCGTACAACGGATTAGCAATCCGCCGCTTTCGTCCACTCAGCCATCTCTCCCAATTGAAAAAGATAATTACTATGTTACATTACATATCAAGTAAGGATTAACGAAAGTATTTCTTTCACAGTCTTTATCGTTATTATATAATTAGCAATTCCATTTAGATGCTCGAAAGATCCAAATAGAAAGATAAATAAAGAAGACCTTCTTGCTTTTATTTTGTTCGAAGTGCCTTTTGGGCCTGGCCCGGTCAATACCCAGCCGGGCCTTTTTTTGTTCCAACGAATTCCATATATTTATAGGTATAGGAAACATACTCTAAAAAAGATACCCAATTTGGTATCTGTGTAAGAATTTCCATTGTGGGGTTTACATATACTTATCGTTTTTGTTATAATGGAAATTGAAAGGATTAAGAATCAATTAAGTATGTTTTGTAGTTTCTTATGTCATTAGGCAAACCCAATTTTAGATTCAAATCCAAGAATCATTCAGGAATTCTCAGTCAACGAATAGTTAATGGTTCCCATTTGTCATAAATTTTGGCTTTTTTGAATGAAAATATACATTTGATTTTTCAATAGAAAAGTGAGGGGAAGTTTTTCGACATTGTATGTTTTGAGATACTATACAATCAATCGAAGGGGTGGTCAAACAAAAGGGGAAAAGGGTTTCTTTTAGAATTTTTATAAATTTAGAAAAAAAGGATGAAATTAAAAAAGGGATGCAAGTACAATAAACTAAAGTTTAGTAATCCAACCCAGAAAATTTTATCTTATTGTGTATCGTTTTGGCGGCATGGCCGAGTGGTAAGGCGGGGGACTGCAAATCCTTTTTCCCCAGTTCAAATCCGGGTGCCGCCTCATCAACAAACGAATCAAAATGGATTATCTGCTGATATAAATCACCCAAATTTTACCCAACAGAACAGAATAAGGCGATTGTTGATACTTGGTTGATTCTAAACATCTGTTCTGGGGATTTTGTAAAAGATTGGAAATCTTTCAATCTAAAATTCAAAGAAAGATTATATTATAATGGTCGAAGCAAGACTTCCCGATTCCCTTCTACTGCTAATGTAATGTCTACTGATTGGGTCTTGAATTTCATTGGCATAGCCGGCGGCTAACTAGTTGTGGAAAGTCCTTTATGTAATCTACATATATAGACTCGCGAGAATCTCTGAGTGTTCAGGCATTCAATCACTATTAGATTGAGATTGGATGGATAATTTACTTTTTTATAGAAAAAGTGAAAAAAAAATTATTATTTTTTTTGAAACCCCTCGTCAAGAGTATAATATACTATCTCCCAACTGCTTCAGAGAGACAATCGGGAAAGGAAAGGGTACGGATTAGATCAAATAGGAAATAAAAGTATGTAATAGATAGCAATTGATCTATTTGTACTTTGAAGGGCAACAAAGAATGGGCCCTCTTTTTTTATTACTATATGTTCCATTAGTAACATTCCTTTGTAGCGTCATTGTGTATTTTAGTTGTGTTTAGTCTTTCCCGATTAGAAATCATATAGGAATTTTTTAGAAATGGATTTATTTGATTGGTTCATCAATAGTGTTCGGCCAGAATCCCTTTTTGACTCTGGACCATGGATTCTACTATTATTAGTGAGCAATACAATAATGGAATATTTCTATCATAAAGATAAGGGACATAATTGACATGGATATAGTAAGTCTCGCTTGGGCTGCTTTAATGGTAGTCTTTACATTTTCCCTTTCACTCGTAGTATGGGGAAGAAGTGGACTTTAGAAGCACTACTAATTTAGTTTAGGAATGAAACGGTATCAATTGTTTTATAGATCGTTCTGCAACGCATTTTTTATTTTTTATTTGAATTGAAATAATTTTCAAATCAAAATTTATTCATTTCGAAATTCCATTGGATTCTAGTGGAGAAATGTATTATATAACAGTAAAACAATTATTTCAGAAAGAAATAGAATTGGGTCCTACGTTAATTCCATATATGGATTAATCACTACATATATTGAAGATAGAAGCTAATATAGTATACCAACTTTATTAGAAAGTAAAGTACAACTTTATACACTACTATAAACACTAATAGAGAGTATGGTAAGAAATTTCTTTCTTACCATACTCTCGGATCTCATAGAATACCGCTCATTATAGCCCGTTGATTTCATTTAAGACGCAAAAAAATAATTCTTTTGATTTGATTTCTTCAACTATTGATAAGAACTCAGAAGTGAAGTTTCATTTCAAGTAATTAATTATTTTGACTGACTGTTTTTACGTAAATGATAAGTAGAAAAGCAGTAGGAACTAAAATGAACAGTGCAGTAGCAATAAATGCAAGAATATTTACTTCCATAATCTCAATCTCATCGTTTTTTTATTTCACAATAACTCGGGATTTAATCCCATAGAGATGATAAATCTTTCACCTGTCAATTCAATGAATGCATTACCTATCGATGATCTTGAATCGGATCAATATCATGAATAACAATATCTGAGCTATTAAATTAATTCGTCGTCAAGAATTGAATAGTATAACATACGAAGATCTTTTATCCATACCGAATCCAAGATTGGATTCCCGGACCAATCAAAAATTCCTTTATTTATCCTTCTTTTCTGTTCTTTCTTTTCTATAACCTACCTTAGGTCTTCCGTATAGAACCATCAAATGAAGTATCCTCGTCCGTTTCCATTAACTACAAAACGCCAACAAAAAATATAAGCGAAGTGGAAAAAGAGAGGAATTAGGTTGTAAATTTGAATGATCCAATTTTCTTTGGAAGACAAAGAAGTATGAGAAAGATGAGTCGCGGGAGAAAAGATGGAATATTCTATCAACTTCACTATTTTAGTTATTTTCATTTTATTTTAGTTTAGGGTTTGTTCTTTTTTCGACAGAATCCTGAAAAAAAGAGGGGAAACCCCTTCGGAATTAAATTATGATCTCTGTCCCTTCTTTCATTTCACATAAAATGGAGAGGTGAATTGATGTACTTATTGGATCCGTCGGGACTGACGGGGCTCGAACCCGCAACGTCCGCCTTGACAGGGCGGTGCTCTTGCCTATTGAACTACAATCCCAGGGAAATAAGAAGAGATCTAACAGAAAATTTGGATTCTTTTTTATTCTCTCTTATCAGGTATTTCTTAAGAACAAGAGGGTTCTACCATCTGATAGTAGATTGGCGAATTTTTGGGCCGAGCTGGATTTGAACCAGCGTAGACATATTGTCAACGAATTTACAGTCCGTCCCCATTAACCACTCGGGCATCGACCCAACGCCTAATTAGACGTTCCATAATCAACTTCCTTTCGTCTCCCAGGCGGACTTGACAAATACATTTCACTTTTGATAAAATCCTACTCCTACGGTCTTGGTATACCCCTAGAGGGACTTGAACCCTCGTTTTCTCCGTGAAAGAGAGAGGTCGTAACCACTGGACCATAGGGGCACCAATGGACCATAGGGGCCTATGGCCACCTTTAGGAAATCAAAAAGCACTACACAATACAAATACAATAGGGAATAAGGCCTAAGGCCACCTTAACTTAATATAAATCAGCCGAGGGACACCTTTAGAAGATGAATAGGATATGAATCAAACCGAAAAACTCGTTAACTTTTCTGGGGGTTAATGGTAATCAAACTTTACCATTAAACTATACAATCTTTCAACTTTATTTCATTGGTCTTTCTCGTCTTTATCTCTCTCATTCAGAAAGAGTTTTGCATTGGATCCAAGAGACGGTACCTCTGAATCAGCAGAGCAGGAGATGCAAAAAAAAAATGATTTACCAAAGTCTGATTTGGGAATTATATTGAGCCCTAAATCATATCAAAGTCATATCAAATTATATATATATATAAATAATACTGTCAACTGTCAATTGACGACAGGAGGGC